GAATCTATCAAGAATAAGGCGTTGAAAACCTATTTATATCTATTGATGAGACAACTCTCTTTTCATGATCCATCAGAAAAGAAAGAAATCGATATGTATCTGATGGAGTCTACATCGTACATAGAGCGCCCAAGCTCTTTTTAGGCCAGCTCAGTTCTCTTATCCATCGGTCCAATGCACTGGGCTCATCTCATGGAGGGAAAAGCCAAAATGTAGTTGTCTTGTTCGCCGCCTCGACGCATTCCCTTCTCTCCCCGGTATCGTCCCACACAGAAAGAAAGAGCGCAGAGCCCCGGCCCGACCTGTAGGTCCGCTAACGTAAAGCGAGGAGTTGAGCCTGAACTAGCGAACCGAAGTCACTTTCGGAACCATACTTCCTACAGCTAAGATGTGTCCAGTCCAGCGGGAACGCGCAGCGCAAACGAACGCGAGCTGCTATACCGAATCCCCCGCTGGCCAGCGGGGACCGAGTGGTAAGGCCATGATATGCAGGGGAAAATATCACTCATTCTTCCATTGGGGACAGGTGCACGAACGACAACTCCAAACGTCACACATCCGCCGCCTACCTACCGTTTAGGTGGCACCAGCGAGATCCAGCTAAGGTAAGGTCGTGTCGCGGCTGCTCCACTCCGCTGCGGTCTGATGAACTGAACTTCGTTGCCTTCCCGCGCGCGAAGCGAATGGGCGCTGTGCCGTGGGTCAGTTTCGGGGCGGAGAGTGAAGAGAGACCAGAAGAATGATTCATTTGGATCGCCGAGCTTTTTCAGCCCAAAAACTAAGAATCAATGGAATGTTTGTCTATCCATGAACATCTATTCTATCTCTATATCTAGGGGATCTCTCTATACATATAAAATGGCATGATATGATCGCCTTTGTTTGATATGTTCATTCAGTACCAATACAAACGAAAACTACGCCAAAGTGGAAGGGCCCCTATAGAAGCTAGAAAGTAGCTAGCCTATAGTAGTAGTAGTCGGCCAGCGTCACGACAAGATCAAATGAGCCTTATGAATTGAATCTTAAGTAGGTAGCCCGCCCGCCTACCAATCAAAGAGGCTGAGAGTAAGCGTAAGCTCACCCGTAAGCTCTTCGAGCTTCCCTTCATTCGCTTCGCGGGAGCCGCACAGCACATAGCTGGAAGTCAGAGGGCCCATACTACCTGCCTAACCTTTCGCTCCGAGGGACCGTAGATCGGAAAGCGCCTTCTAAAGCACCCCATTCATCCAAAAGAGAAGGGGCCTATTTCTTTTATTTGCATGACCTCTGCGGATTTCACCCTATCTACACCCGGAGCCACTCCCCTAGCGGTCCTGCCACCACGCCGCAGAACGGGAGCTGTTGAGAGGTTCCATATTATATTGCCGAGACGAAGGGCAGCACTTCTGTACGTGATCGTAGTATGTCACGTCGTCTCGGCCCCGCTGCATCGAAGAGTACCTATGCACTATGTTCCGATTCACTGATAAGGAAGATAGAGTTGGGGTGGGGGTCTACGATGTGATACTCAAGTATGACCCGGGGAGATACATGCTAACTATGGGTAGGAAGCAGGAACCTTTATGTAAATAATTTAGGGGGGTTACAGATCTCTTATACTACCATCGATCGACAGAGCGGAACGACCAGAAAAAAGAAGTTAAGTTAGAAAGCCGTATGATAGGTGGAAACGATCTTGTACGGTTCGGGGGGTAATCGGCGTACTCCGATCACTGGGGGGGAATCTTTGGCTCTATCGAACATACAGGGAATTGGAGGTAGCATTCTACCGATGTCAAGTCATGGACTGGTTTCTTCAGCCCTTTTTCTATGTGTTGGTGTTCTATATGACCGACATAAGACTCGACTTGTTAGATATTACGGAGGTTCAGTGAGCACCATGCCGAATCTCCCTACCATTTTCTTCTCTTCCACTTTGGCCAATATGAGTTCACCTGGTACTAGCAGTTTTATCGGGGAATTTCTCATCTTAGTAGGAGCTTTCCAAAGAAATAGCTTAGTAGCGACATTAGCAGCGCTTGGGATGATTTTAGGCGCGGCCTATTCCCTTTGGCTATATAATCGTGCGGTTTCTGGGAATTTAAAACCCGATTTCCTCCATAAATTCTCCGATCCAAATGGCAGAGAAGTTTCCATATTTATACCTTTTCTTGTTGGGGGGGCGACCGTACGTTAAACTACCAAAAAAAGAAGGGTAAACCAATGTGATCATGACATTGTAGGTGCTTGCGATGGAACGGATGCGACTTCCCTCAGTTGGTTTGGGTGGCATAGCCCGTTGCAGAAGTCCCCCCTTTTTTTTATCCATTTCTTTACTCTTTCTTTAGGGAGCCAAAGCTTTACTTTACTAAACTAATAAAAAAAGGCTCGCGCTAGGCGCTTACCTTTTTTGGCTGAGCCGTATCTTGCTGGGTGGGACCGATAGAAAGAAAGGACGGGTGGCGCATGGTACTTCTCGACCCTGTTTCCGAGGGACAGTTGAACGAGCGACTCATGAATGCTGCCGGGTTGGACGAGCCAATAACTCGAAGGCGTTCGGTCTTTTTTTTTGAGCAAGAATCACAGCCTTACCTTATCTTCACCATGATACGGACTCCAAGTTCTTATGGCAGAGCACGAGGAGATTGATCTTATCATATTGATGATAATGGGAATGGAAACCAGAAGCACGACTGGGGTCTTCGTGGTCCAAGATAATCAAACCATCAGTAAGAGTAACGTAAGCATGAGACTTTTTGGTAGTACCGGTGAACCAGATGGCCGCGGCGATGGAATCTGGGACGGAGGACTTGTAGTATCTCTCTAGATCTGGCAAAAGCGAAAGAACCCCTAACATAATTCGAATGGAGGCTGACGGCTGAGCCCACTCTGGCCTCGCAGGGCAGGCCCCTGTGGTTGCGAGCTGGAGCTGCCATAGCTTATGGCTAGAGCAATGGGAGGGCCCCAGCAGAGAGCAAAGTAAGGATAACGAGCGCGGAGCCCGCCAGGCGGGCGGCAGGGGCAGCGGGCAAGTGCTTGGTAGGCCAACAAACAGCCCAGTGAACCGGGCGGGGCACTCGAAGAAAGGGGGGCACACTAAGCAAGTACGAGAAATTGGCCCCGCTCCGCTTTCTTAAAAGCAAGGACCTATGGAAGTCGGGGCTCGTCCCCGGTCAATATTGGATCAAACAATAGGGGGCCGTAGCACTGACCCTTTTTTGATTCAATACAATAAGGTAAAAGATCGTACAGTTCCCTACCGAGACAAACTCTCAACGGATCCTCGGCGCGCTGGGCATACCTCTTCCGCGCGTCTTTCTCGTGGCGGGAACAGAACAACAGGGAAAGACCCGGCCGACCCGCCCAGGGCTCGAGGGCGAGCTTTATTTATTTAAGAGAGAATGGGAAGTGAGTCGAAAGGCTTCCGTTTCCGTTCTTGGTTTGGGGGCTTTCGGGCCCCTCTCGATCTTTTTCGTAGTTGAGAAGGGGGAAGGAGTCTAAATCAATGAACATTAATGAACCATCATTGATGGACGTTGCACATGACACGATCAATTCGACTCAAGGTCCGGCGCTAATAGAAGTTGCTTACTTTCCTAGTAGCGAAGGAAAAGGGCAGGGCTTTCTTTCGTAGTAATAGTGGGCGGGTCTCATGAGATCTATGCCGGCCGTCGGAATCAAACGAAGGTCGAAGGACCATTCAATTCAATTCATGTTGGGGCATAGCGGCGACCTCGCCTGGCGCCATTCCCGGACCTAGCAGCAGACGGGCGGGCCGTGCCTGAATTCAGACCGGACCAGACTCTTCTTTGTTTGAGCTGCTCCCACGCACGCAGACCGGAAGATCTCACTTGTCCTGGACTGGAACAAGTACGTAGAGATCTTCGTGGGACCGTGGAGGGAGTCTCAATCGGTCTTTTATAGGATTCCTTCTCACGCCACACATGGATATTTTTCCATTGATAGATAAGAGGCCCCCCTTGAACAAATTCTTAAAGGTTAGGTTACTACCTGCTTCTACGGAAGAGGTTTACTTTGTACCACCCGGAGGTCATATAGATTGGAATCCGGAGCGATAAGAACGAAAGCCCTACCCACAGCTACAACTACTGGCACTTCAAAAGGCTTAGATTCGTTGGGCGCTACTGAAAGCCCTTTTTTAGGTCGTCTAATAAGGTAGGTGTAAGCCCCGAAAGCCTTTGGTACTTCGGTAGGGCGAGCAGCCCTTAAACATAAAAAGTGGAACCCTTCCCCTTTTTATGCATTTCATTCTCTATTTGGCCCACTTCAAACAAAATGAGAAAAAGGGGTCGGTCAATAGCATAGCTCTTTCTTTCCCCGGTCTCCGAAAGGAGGAGAGTCCTTCGCATTCCTAATCCGGCAGGGTCGGACGGCTTTGTTTGCCCCAGCTTGGCAAATCGCATCCCCGCACAACGACATTGTGCGCCCCTTACCGTTCTCGCTTAGTGTTTCAACGGCTGGGAAGGCAGTCGTCGTAGAAGCAAAGCCTATCGCCACGCCGACCATCAAATACGAGATTGGGCTCCTTCTCAAAGATTTGATGGAATGGCCCAGCCCAAAACTAAAAAGGAAAGTTCTAGTACGCGATGCGTTCCATTTGTACGAATCGCGAACATACCACGCACGACCGGACGTAGAGCCACTAAGAGCTGGCAGACCAGGCCGGGCGCAGGTTCCAGATCCGAAAAGTCGAGTCTCGGATCAGCCTAGTGCACCAACCACGTGGTACGACGGGCACTCAAAGACCTGGCGAATGATGGCCCACTCCACCCAAGAGCGCTTATGTTATAGGGGAACTCATGGCTGGAAACAACCCTTATGGTTTGATATCCGGCAGGAATAATAAAAAAAAGTCCAGGTTGGTTGGTGAGCCTAGTGATAGGAGACTATCTAGCTTGGTTCGGAGAGCACTTGTTGGGTTAAAGATTTTTTTTTGCTAAATGTTACGGCCTAAATGCTGAACTATTGACCCTACTTGTTTGGATGGGTGTTCACCCCAAAGTGTTCCCGGACTGCATGCATACATCCGTAAGTAACTTAGTGCAACATGGCAAATTTCATTGAGAGGAATCAGCAAAGAAAAGAAAAAGAGGTCAACAACATCTTAATGTATTTTGAGAGATTGTCCTGGGGCTGAGGAGTGTGAATCTTTTTTAGCCAAGAGCTTGACCGGGTGAACCAGCATATAGTGCAAAGCGCCTTTTCGGAAAAGTCCAGTTCAAGACAAAGAAAGGGAAAAGCCCAATTCCTGTATCCAAAACGCATGACCCCGATCCGACCTCTTATTCAAAAGCCAAGGATCACGGTGTGAAGAAGAGGAAGACAGGTCATTGGAAGAGAGCAGAGGTACGAGAGGAAAGGAAGACTCTTACCATCGATTCCATTCTTCTTTGTCACTGAGGTCCAAACAGGCCAGAAAGGAAAATCAGATGACGATGATGGTCTGCCTAACTTGAATTCAGCTATTGATTCCAATAAACGTGTTACCAGACCTTCCTTATCGGCGGAGATTGGGTCCGGCCAGTCCCTAGGTCTCCATGAATTGCCTCGTTTGGAACTGTCGAGGGCTTGGGAACCAAAGGACAGTTCGAGCTCTCCGTGAGCTCATTCGTAAAGTAAAGAAGATCCCTCCCTAGTGAAACTAAATGTAAACTAGGGAATATCTAAAAGTGAAAACAATCACTCAGGTTGTTTGGAATTGCATTGCGGGGGAAGTGAGGGCTAAGTCAGGAGGGCTGGCACTCTTGTGGGAGAAGGAGGTTTCGGTGGTAGTTCAGAGCTATTCCCAAAGGCATATTAATGCTATTGTATAAATTAGCGATAATCAACCTAGATGGAGATTCAATTTACAGGGTTTTATGGATAGCCGGAAACAGCAAAAAGGAAGGGGGCTTCTCTTAGGGAAAATTGGCAACTTCAGGACTTAAGGGATGCCTTAGAGAATTGCTGGTTATTTGACCTGGGGTGCATATGGTATCAGTATACGTGGTGCAATCGTAGAATGACTACTGGCACAACTAAGGAGAGACTGGACAGAATTGTGCTACACAAGAATGGATTTATCTGTTTCCTTCAGCAAAGGTTATTCCTTTCTTTTCTCATCGTTCGGACCACATTCCCATTATTTTTAGGACTGTTGAGCAGAGAGAATTGGCTCATGGGTCGAGTAATAAGAAGAAATTCAAATTGGAAGCTATGTGGGTGAAATCAGACGAGTGTGAAGAAGTAATTAGACAGCAATGGGACTTAGATGCTGATGGGAACGCTGCTCATAGGGTTTGGGATAAAAGCTTGCAGAGTGGGCTTGATTAATTGGGGTAAGTCTGCTTTTGGGAACAGTAAGAATAATTTTTAGTAATTAAAGGAAAAAATCCAAAGGATTGGAAGAGTCCGACTTACTAGGTTTAGGAAGCGTACCCTAGTTCGCATTGTCTCATCTTAAAAGATAGATCCGATTGGATCCTCCGGGGCGACCTGCTATTCCCGCTGAGAAGTGTGTTAACTATCATTCATTCCATCTATGCTCTCCTGTAAAGACTCTTTCTTGCTTTTGCCTTGCTTGATGCTCCGATCGAGCTAGCTATGGGCCAGAGCCAGAACTCGTCTCCACCAAAATCACATAGAACACGAGGGCCAGGACGAAATCAGAGCTCCCCAAACAAAGCCGGGAGCGAGGACCGGAGCTCGAAAACAAGCCTTGAATTCTCATTCAATAAAGAGAAAAGCTACCACAGACAAGCTATTTGAAGAAGGGCCATCCGCCCAGCGCAGCGCCCCGAAAGGACCAAACAAAAACCACCCGTTAAGGAAAACGGTAAATAAGACAAGGGATCAAGCTGGCAAGTAAGGGATAGAGGATGGATTTGTCCAGGGTGTGTGAACTTACAACTATATTCAGCTACATGTGCGGGTGTGAAGGGCAGGCTAGCCACCTCGTCTTCTATGAAATATAGATTATATAAAGAATTCCATTTCAGAATCAAATCCCCCCTGAATAAGTAAGGCCCCGTGATTCCCTCCCTCCTGGGCCTATCTCTAGTATCCGACGCAGCGTACGCTATTTAGTTGTCATTCCTCCGCCTGTCCTGATATTTATTCCGGTACCCCCGTGTTACTCCTTCTGTTGCCTAGTTCCTCCGATCAAGCCTTCCAATTCCATCCGTCGGCCGAACTCATCTCTTGTTTAGTAGTCTGCTGGTTGGTAAGGTGTGTAGCCGCTTTCACTCTTAGTTCAGTCCTCTGGCGCTTTTGGTTCTGACTAAACCACAGTCTTTCTTCTTAAGTAAAATAACCAATCCAACTAGTCAGTCTTCTGCCATACCTACTAGAGAGGAAAGGATTTCACTATGGACTTTTTTCTTCTCTTAAGAAATATTCAATCGAAACTAGAGAAAAGAAGTGATGATCGAAGAGTCCGAGGAGATAGGGTAGTTGCTCTATTCCTTTATATACGACATGGATTCATTGATTCAACAGCATATTACTATGAGTGCCTTACTTTCGAGGGAAGGGGAAACAGCGCATTAGCATGAGTGGTCTGCGGGCATACTACCTCTTTCTGGGGACATTGATCCAAAAGGTTCAACATTACATATGAAAATAGTGGAGTCGAGAAACGGAGAATGAACCCACTCGCCCACCCTGAAGCTTAATACAAAGATTGAGTAGCCCAATCCATTAGGGGTCCACTTGGATAGGAGCAGGTGGCTTGATTCTATTGAGGAATAGGGGAAAATGCCCTATGACTGCTATCAGAATCTCTAAAAGATAGGATTGGACGGGAGAACAAGTTGAAATTCCATTACTGTATTGAATCCATTCCGTATGACCACCAACTAAGCTACTCACTCCACCAGAACTCTCTGCCTACTACTTGTAAGGGAACGTAGCGAAAGCGGGTGCTTGAGCAAGTGTAAGGGCAGGAACTCCAGGTGTTGATCCCTAATTGTAAAGGGGTGCATGTTTCGAGATTAGCAATATTGCCTTTATTTTATATTGTAGGGGTTAGAAGAGAAAGGAGATCTCATTCTATTGATGAATGCTCCAAATGCTTTATTACTGCTATCGGTTTGACAAGAATCTCTTTTTCAAAGATGGAATCAAAAAAGAATCTAGATTCCCAAACTGGGGAAATCCATAGAATTCCATTCAATACCTACTACTAAACCCACTACTCTATTACCATATTACTACCGACGAATCTATTCCTTTTGTTATATATGACATTTCTCGTCGGGAATAGCCTGACTTTGGGGCTTCCGGGCTTCAGGGAAGCAAACAAAGGAGTAGTCCCTTTTTGTTAAGAGCTTTCTGCTCTAATGTTTCGAGTCATCTCCGCACGGGGAACATCCACTCCCCTTTTTGTTAAGGTTTGGTCTGCGCACGGTAGCGCCATTACTGAACGTAACGTCACCAAGGTTCCGGGGAGAGTGTGATTATGACCCCACACATATTCCCAACCCAACAGCAACTCTTTCTGTGCAACAGATGCCCTCCTTCTGTCTTTTCTAAACCATATGAGACTACCTACTAACTCCACCGGAATAGCCTGCATATTTCTTTAAAGCAAACGATGCGAGACTAGGTAGTCGAGTAAGTGTCACTGCAGAGGGAATTGAATCATTTCTTATGCTATTTCAGTAGCGTATCTCATCGGGTAGAGACCGTACACATGGGTAGCGATGATCACCTTTTTCGTGGAGATAGAGAGGAGATTCTTTGATTGGAAGCCTTGTATATAAGGGTTGGACAGAAAGCATGCTTGGAGACAACCAACTTCTGTAGGGAAAGGTTCCCTGACTTTAAGCTTTGCTCTAATCTATAGGGGGGATGACTATTCCTGGGCCGGTGAGTACACAAGGGAAAGATCATATTTGGCATGCTTGTGCAAGCACGATTTCGATGCCGAATAAAGTGACGAAACCCGTCTTTTTTTTGATGAACCACTCGGAATACCCCTTTTCAAGAGCAGCTTATAAAGGAATTTGGTAAGTAATGCGTTCTCGAGAATCGGTCTATTTGATTGATGAAAACCCGTATTTTAAGCTCATTTTGAAGATTTGAAAGAAAGTCTAGTAATTTGCTTAACACGTGTAATTCATCATTATTCGACTCCTACCTCATGGCTGGGCGCCTGTCCGAACCAACGTCTCCAAGCTTTCTGCCTTAAAGGTAGGGTTTTCTTAGTGAAGGTATGGTTAGTGATTCTTTCTGGGGAAGTGTTTGTGAACCAATGTTCCAACTAACCACAGCCCAGTGATTCATTAATAGATTACCCTGGGTAGTTCCAGTGTATTGTGAAACCAATTTGTTTGTTTGATTGACTGTATTAACATGGATTGGTATATCCACTCACACTGATTATATTCTATCCCACTAACGGGGGATACACTGATTGATTACATTGACTGATAGACTGAATACACATTGACTGGCCCAATCTTATTCTCCAGACCCGTGTTGTTCAGTTCTGTCTTGTGCAATCGAAGAATTGAGAAGGCTTGGAATGTTCGGTTCACCTAAAGCGGATTGGAGCATCTCGCAGGTAGGATATAGCACCTAGAGTTGCAGAGCGGAGTTCTTTTTCAAGCTAAACATCTCGCTGGATCAATCGGGTAATCTCGTTCAGGAAAGACCAAATATGGAGAGAATGATTGGATTTGGCCTATTGAATAGTGACTTATCGCACGATATCAGACCCGCTGATTCATCACAGGACGACCAAAGTGGTATCCAAAGGTTCTCAACCGAGCGGCAGAAAGCGCCAAGTGGGAAATCCCAGAGTAGAAGACAGGAAAAGATTCACTCGGACGAAGAAAGGCAATGACCTCTACTTAGCTAAAGGATAGTGCTCAAGCCCGGCTGGACGGGTAGCTTACGACTATGATCATGCCACCTAAAAGGTGGGGGCGTCGGGACCTCCAGACCAATCCGAAAGTAACTCCTCGTCTGGGGTCCAATGATCGATCTAAGGGAGGGGGCGTACCGTGTAGTCGATTCCGCGGATTGAGTTGAATCTTTCGTCAAAATCATATTCCCAAGGTGAAATGCCATAAGTCAGTAAAGAGTGAGCAGCCTTCACAGGCAGCATAGGCTGCGAAGTTCTATCTTAGATAGTATATGGCGTACAGCGCTAAAGGAACACATATCCATTTCACGAAGAGACCAGGGCTCGGTCGGAAGAAGAGGTAGCTAGGGGCTCTAGTTGTGCTACAGCCAGTCATGGGCCGGAAAGAGAGAAATTTGCCTATAAGACATCTAATAGAATTGGTACTTTTTGACCCTTCGTGGGTGATTGCCTATTGAAGCATTGAAACGGCGCTTTTTATTTAGTCAAATCGGTCTCCCGGAGCTTCTTTGAAAGCTATTGTTCTCCTGAACAGGACTATTGGCAGGACATCCTTCTTTATGAAAGCAGGCTAGACTTCGCGAGCCAAGCTAGAAAGCTAAATATATGCGTGTGAAGCCACGAAAACAGATCCACGTGGTCATCATCAGAGCCTTAAAAAGAAAAACAAAAGGGCCTAAAACGTTCGTTTTTTTATTACTGAGATCAAAGCATCATCCGGAGGAGCCCAAGTACAAGACTGGAATGCGTCCATCGGGGTCTTACTAATTATTAGGAATAAAAGGAATAGAGGAATTACAAATCTTACCGGCGGGCTTTACTTAAAGTGAAAGACTAACGTGCGTACGCGAGACCAAGACGACGGGAAGCAGCTTTGTTACGACTCGTGGATCAACTCGTAAAAGCGCCGAACTCGATATTGATCAATTTTGACCTCTTTTACCTAACAATGCTAGAATGTCCCCCTTTCTCCCAAGGAATCCTGTGATTCGGCTCTCTAGAAAGAAGTAAGGGCTAATTCTCATCCCGGTGCCAAGTTGCACATTCAAAAGTGAGTGAAGTTTCCCTCGGGGAAGAATAGACAGCTGTTAGAGTAGCGGTCGGTGGGAATAGGACTAGCTTTCTTTACAGAACAGATTAATGTAGTGAACCATTGAATGCGATGGGGAACTTCTTGATGATAAAAGTCTTGTATCGGTAACGATGAGAAATTGGACACGCGTTTCGCGGATTAGAAGGAACCCTAGACCCAATGCATCTTTGACGGTCTCCAAGTTTTTGCTGCTCTCAACCATTCGATCCAGCTGCTGCGATTCTCTTCTTCTTTCTCCATCAATGGAAGTCTCTTTCGCTTCTTCTGCTCATTCCCCAAAGCAGGGGTTATTCCATTTTTATGGCTGGATAATCACTTTACTTCAAAAACCTTTGAAGCCATGGAGAGGAGTAAGCGGCTTATGCGCCCAATGTGTGAATAAGCGAATTCATCTTCTTTGCTTCGAAAATCTTTTTTTCTTTTGTTTTGACTCTCTAAGGAGATTTCTTGTTCGAGTCATGTCGAAAGTCCAAGTGATCACTCGTTAGCATTTGGTAATGTGATCTTATACTGGAACTTTCTATATAAGTATAAGATCTCTCGGCGTGAATCCTATTTATGATAAAGCGTGTACTGACGGAGCCGACTCATGTACAACATGATTAGGACCTGATCATAGAAATTCTTTTCTTCAAGCGAACCAGCACTTTCCGGTGCGGATTTCAACCTTGTCCTTAAGGAGCTTTGACTCTTCTTCCTTCTTTCGCTAGTGATTCTCGGGTGAGGAGAACAAGTCGACTATTGAGCATATAGCTCGGTTCTCGGTCCAGTGCGGGTAAACTGGGTCCAAGGACTACCTCAAGTTGAGGCTGTTTGCCAACTCTCTTACTAAATCGGCCTTACCCTGGTATCCCTCCAAACTCTATTAACAGTTGGTACGATCTGGAAAGCAAGTTCCATGAAAAATTCAATAGGACAGACCCAGACATTCAAGTTGCCAATTTGGCAAGATTGACCCAGCTCCAAGGCGAGTAAGTCGAAAAGTACATCGCAAGGTTTAGGAAGCTTAGAACTAGATTTCAAACCTCCTTGACCGAAAAGGAGTGTGTTAGTTAGGCTCTGAGAGGTCTGAACTTAAATATGAGGGAGAATTCACCGATCTTTTACACCTGGCCACTAGAGCCGCTAGTTATGAGCGGTTGATGATAGAAAATAAAGAGAGAAAGACTGACTCCAAGGACACTTACTACAAGGATCCAAGTCTAGAAATAGCTGTGGTAGAATAGTATTCGACCTGCTTCTATTTGTCTAGATGTGATCCAAGCGGGTTCAAGTGCCCGAAGAGCATATTTACCGAAACATATAAAATTCCCTCGATAAGATATTCCTTTCATTCTTCCTCTGTGTTGTTTACGGAATCTGGTTCTTTTGGGGTTCTAGTTGATGGTTATTTCTGAATTCCATCTCTACTACAGAACCATACATGAGAATTTATTCTCGGAGTTTTTCTTTGATAAAGTCAGGTTAAAGCGACTAGTCTTTATTATCTGAAGGCAAGCAAGAGAACAAGGGGGTTTTGGGCAACTCGCTGCTTTCGAGATGGCTTTCCCAGCGGGTGTGTCCACTTTTCTTCCTATTCAAGAAAGTTCAGATTTTCATTTCCACCACTCGACCTCTATAAGCCTACTCTTACTGTTCAGTGAGTTGAGCGAGAAAGCTCGTCAGCGGAGATTGTCAAAAGTATTGATTCCGAGGAAGGTGTAGTCGGGGTTGACCACAATTTCCCAAGTAAGAGATAGAATCTCACTAATTGGAAGGAAAAGAGGGGCTTCGATCCATTGTGATTCGGTTTCTTGGTGTGGAGAGATTTCTGCCATAAAAGAGAGAGCTCCTAGCCCTTTTTCTGCAGATCAAAGAGCGACGTAATTCCCCATTCATCCTAAATAGTTTAGTATATAACAGAGGCATTCTGGACCGACTACTACGACTACACGCCCATCTAGAATTGTGGCTCGGAAGCAAGCTACCTTTCAATCCTTATTTGAGGGGTGTTTCCTTATTAAGATAGGAAGCCAAGGGCAGCGCCTCTATTTGACGGTAGGAAATATTTCTTAGAATGGTCCACTATGGGTTAATTAAGGGCTGGCTACGGTACTGTCGATGGAACTACTGTACCCTACAGAACCCTGATGTAAACATCAAAGAGTTTTCAATGCACCTATTGTAAATCGGAAATGGAAAATCACTCGGACAGATCCTCATCTTGTTCGATGTTGTCACCACTTACCGTTATCGATATGGCTAGTTTTCTAGCGATACGATATTTCTAGCTTTCATTAAGGCTTCGAAGCCCCTCTCCTCTCTAGTTGAGGTAGGCAAACCTGAGTTTAGAGCCACCTCGATTCGGGATGTCGGAACACCAACCGGATCGGAAACCGAATCCTAAACTGACTTCGGAACAGCTTCGAGAGCTTCGATCGAAACCCTTTCCTATCTAGTGTAAAGCTGCTTTGACAAAAACATAAGGTGGAGCGCGTCCCGTGTTGGAATAAATTCCAACATTCCTTAAGGGCCTTAGTTGTCATGCTTACTCTCATCTGAGAAGAAGATAGCCAGACGGGAACCTTCTCTTTCCGTAACGAGTTTGACCACCTTCGCCTACTACCGTAAGAACCGCAGCGTGAAACCAACCTATATGAAAGACCTCCTTGATTTGTCACGAGAAGGAATAGACAAAGTAAGAAAATAGATAGGTGAGCCAGTTTTATTTGCTTTTCTTTTGGTTGGAGTCCGTCCGAGAAAAGCCTATGTGCTGCCTTTGACTCCCACATGAAACGCCTATTTTCGGGGATTCATGAAATGAGGCTGGCTTCTCAGGAAAGAAGGATTTGTCGTCGATAGAAGAAATCGGCCACGAACGAAGGGAAGGAAAGATTTGTTTGATTAATCGCCTGAACCTGCAGTGAGCCCGCAGGAGGATTCTAGGGGAGGGACTCTTTTTGAGCCCGGACGATGGCGGGTGAGGGTCCTGCTCCGCGGTAAACTAACCTTCTCTTGTCCGCTTTGGCTATTGAACTAATCTTCTTCGAACTCCCAGGCCGAACTCGGAAAGTCCAACCAATGTATGATACACCCGACACTGCAACCGTCTCTTCAATCGGGTCAAGGGAGGATGAATTAGCTTCACGAATAGCTGCTAAAAAGAAATGCAATACAAATACAATAGGCTATGAGGCAGTTGCATTCTCAAAGATGGAACGGTTCCGACAATACCAAACCGTCCACAAACAGGTGACAAATGCTGCTCTCCATAAAGAATTGAGCTGCGGACTGAACTGAAAGAGAGTCTCATAGCCGGAACAAACATATTATGAAAGCCTGCAGAAAAATCCAAGGATATATGGAAAGTGGTCTGAAGCCAATCCCAGATTGAACGGGTTCAAGTGCAATCAACAAAACAATGATCAATGGATTCAGCTGCACAATAACAAAGCGAGCAAATGTTCGGACCAACAAAACCCCGAGAACGAAGGGTATCGAGCAATGGAAGTCGCCCATGAATAAGCCTCCAAACAAAGATGGAACGTCTCACAGGTATGCACTTCGACCAAATCCATTCACCCCAGTTGACGCGTGGAAATGAAGGCCGCAACTTCTCATAAGCAAGGCGAGAGTGAACCTCGCCATGCACAGAGTCACACCAAATCCGAATATCTGGACTGTCCGATGGGAAAAAAAGAGTCAGGATGTACCGAACAATATCTTCATAGTACATAATGAACTCCCCCAGTAAGGTGCCAAGCCCCATCGTCAAAATAATCCGAAACTGTCTGCATGAAGTGACACCTGAGCTGGTGAGGAATGCCAATGCGATCAGCAATAGGCGTACCAATCCAATTATCCCACCAAAAGAGAACATTGGAATTAGCCCCGACAAGCCAACCAGAAGAGGAGCGCAAGTAAGAAATATGCTGGCGGATGCCCGACCAAATGGATGAGGAAAGATAGCGAACTCTGAGAGCATCAAAGTGATTCAAGTAACGACTACGAAGAATGGCCATAACATCGGATTTGTAAGCCAGAAGATCCCATGCAAACCGTAAAATAAAGGCATCATTCACAGCAGCACTGCTCAGAATACCAAGCCCCCCTTCCTCTTTGGGCGCACAACAACGAGACCATGCCTCTTCGTCTAACATCCCCGGTCCAGATGAAATTATTAATGGCTGCATCTAAATCCTTAAGCAAAGTACCCGGCCAACGATAGACCATCATGGAGTGGACGAATGAGCTCATAATAACAGATTCCACCAGGCAAATCCGTCCTGCAATAGAGAGAGAAGACCCTTCCAATGTTTAAACTTCGCAAGAATGCGATCCGCAAGACTGTGAAAAACAGCCCGTCTCGGAATGCCGCGAAATATGGGGAACCCCCTTTAAAATAAACGGAAGTGATCCTTGATGAATACCCGGAATCCGCTGCACAGTGCGACAAGTGCTCGAAGGAACACGAGAGCCAAAGAATACCTTGGACTTTGTTTGCAGGATTAGAGTATTGGCCTGAAATCACAGCATAGTCCGTCAGAATCTTAAGGATTTGCCTGGAGTTGGAAGGAGAAGCTGCACAAAAGAGCAAAATATCATCAGCGTACAATAAGTGAGACGGAAAGGAGAGACCACCGCGCGAAGAGAACCCTGAGTAATAGAGTAATCCATATATCTGCCAAGAACCTCTTCCGCAACACAAAAAAAGAACGGCTTAAAAGCTCCTTGTCGAACACCCCGCGAGCAGGAGAAAAATCCAGCGGGGGATCCATTAATAATAATAGAAATACGGGCGGAACGAAGAAATCCACCCAATGAGTGAAAACCTGTGAAAATCCAAAACGATGCAAGAGCGCCAGAATAAAATCCCAACAGAGAGTATCAAACGCCTTACGGGTGTCCCATTTTAATGGCAATGTTTTCGGCGCCGGCGAACAACCCGCCACCATGGGGCAGCCCAACAATTTCCGGCATCCTTGGGATTCTTTTTTTCTACGTAAACTAGCCGAGGATTCCCCTCCATCGACTAGTTCTGGTAATTCTACGCAAGTCCAACCAAGTTCGCGGTCTATCCATGACCTGCCATCGAAATCTTCTACGCATCACTCGGAGTCGGCCAACGCTGAAGTCGTCAATGTTACGACGGGTTTAACGCCTTCTGAGGCGGGAACCCTAATTCTCCAGGCCATACATCCATCGCACCAGCATGTCACAGGGGAGGGAATTTCATCAGGCTTTGCCTGTCCGTTCTTCTCCCTCCTACGGCGGCAGGCGTGCCGGCGGATAACCCAGGGACAGCATAGTTCGCACAGGTTTTTTTTTACAAACGACTTCACACTTGGAGCTTTGAAGAGGCACTCAAGTGCTTGAAGGAGAAAAAAGAGAAGCCCATACTGTTGGAGTGCTAGGCTAAGCCCTTTCCCTAAAGAGTACTTTCGTATGCATAACCTGTTCTTTCCTATGGCTAAGCCGTGGAATCCTATGGACGTGGAAGACTATAGATAAGCAGTGGAAGTTCGATCAGTTGCTTAGGAAGGTGCCTTTAGAAGTTCCCTGCCATGCATTTCCTGGACTCTGATAGCCCTGCATATGATTCTATGGCGGTCCAGGGGGAGTTCGCCGCAGCCTATATATAAAGCTATATAGTTTTCAATGGCAGTTGCCTTCGGTGCATTTTCAGTAAAAAGAATATAAAAATACCTAGCCAGCTTATCTAATCTCCCATACTTTTTCGAGCCAGTTCGAGGGGTTGTAGTTCCACCCATCCTTACTAAGCTCTTCAATTGCTAATGCCGTACTCGGGGTTTTAGAAGGAGTGGAAATTCTAGATTGAGTTCTCTTTGCTCTTCTGCCTCTCGCCCTTCCAGTCCATCGATTGTTAGTTCTCTTGAGACTTCTGTTACATCCCTTAAGTCAGTCTTAAGGGTAGATAGCGCTATAGGCTAACGATAAGATTAAAGGGCCTTCTATTTAGATTTAGTCGATGCTTGTTTTTCTTTTGATGGAGAAGTAGTAGTTGCTTCTCTCTTCAAGTTCAAGCGAGTTGTTGGAGTGCTCTAAAATTGAATTTGAGTGATAGGCCAATGCTAAGTGTTCCATGTCGTTGGATAGTCGGTTCGAGGGCAAGGAAGGAAGTTATCATTTTTAAGCCTGCGAGCTAGTAATTCCTCTCCTCGAGAAAATGGGCATACCTTTCTTCGAACCTTCGCTTCGTAAAGTAAACGACAATGGAAAGAGTGAAAAAAAGAGTGGATGGATCCCTTCCATGCCTAGGGTTCCAATTTGAGTTTGAGGTTACATTGGAGTCTCTTACTAGTCCATTTCGAATCCTTTTAAGCAAGTTTCCTTCTAGCCCATTGAAGCAGTTGTACCAATTGCAACAGTCTTAAGGCCATTAGTTGGTTATTATATTTCCTGCTTTGCAGTCGAGTTTTTTCTTACATCCAGTGCTACATCTAGAGGTCCAGTCCCCTAGGTCATTTGATATCTATAGTCTGAGTTCCGTTAAACAAGCCAGTTCTGTTAGATCGCTTACAGTCCCCGTAGTGTCCAGTAGCTGTCTCTTTTTCTTACCTTAACCTTAGGCAAGCGAAAGACATAGGCTTGAAATAAAAGTTAAGATATCTCCATCCGGTGGGAGTTGCTATCCAGATAGTTCCATGGCAGTTCTACTTGCAGCCATTGAGAGTTCTCTTGCATCCGCTTTCAATCCAGCAGAGTAAGGGGCAAAAGGATCTTACGCAAGTTGGAGCTAAGGATCGACAGAAAGCTAGGGTTTTTCGTGCTTCTCCCTTCTTATCCTTTTCTAAGGAGTTAACGATATCTCGCTTAAGGAGATATCTAGCCAAGCGATTCACCTGATCCAGACACGCCAATAGGCGGGTTTTAAGATAGTAAGAGTAGTGGCATTCTCATCAAAAGGATAAGTCATTTCGCAATCCAGTGATAAAGTGAAAAAAGGTGCTTTTTTCTGCGCATATTCCCTGGTGAGGATATGCATATAATATTAGGGGTATTAGAGTGCATCAAGATTATAGGTTACAGTTTCAAATCTATAGGATTTCTTATGGCTTCTGTAGGACTACTAACTAGACTATGCTTTCTCTCCGGGCCTTTGCTTAAAATAAAACGTTGGAAGGAAATCTGTGCGAAGGCTTTCTGTGGGTAAGGCAAAGGTAGATGTAAGCGATATGTGTCTTACCTTGGTAATTCCTTTATTTACCTAGTGGGTCTAACTAGATTTTCTGTCTAAGGAAGAGGAGAATCGCCCTAAAGAGCCTGCCTAGTCCTTCTCGAATCCTGAGAGTTCTGTTCCATTTCGTAAGCGAGTGTGAAGTGTGAAGTACTTCCATTCGTCCCTCCTGCCTGCTGACCCCGCACATCTTCCAAAGGCTTCGGATAAAGTCGCAAATAAAGAAAGCGGACTTCGGAATTCTTATAGTTGACCATGACTAGAAGAAGAATTAGTTGGACGGTCGAAAGCGGGTGTGAAAGGAAGACGTTGAAGGGGCATGGATGAAATCCCCATGAGTCTGACACTCCTTACGCCTACGCACTCTCTATATGCTGTCCTTCTCCCCTTCTCCACATACAAGCTAGTGATAAAACTTCTACTGAGTCAACTATAATCGGTACTCCGAGGTCTACTTCCTGCTCTAACTCTCCCCCGTGATATCTATCAAACTCCCAACATTTCTTCCTTTAATTTAATAGAGCTGCTTAACTTCTAGCCGGCCTTAAGTCCTCTCCTCTCGAAAAAGTCATATTTTTATCCCCAACGACAAAGGAACCTACGGGCGGGGCATTTTCGGGGAGTAGCCCGCTTCCCATTAGTCAAGAGGGAAATTCAATTAAGGGAGCCATTGAAAGGTGACTAAAACACCAGAAACGACGACTACCCGAGCTAATGATAGAGGCAAGAACACTTTCCGGCCAAGTCCCATTAATTGATCATAACGATATCGTGGAAATGCTGCACGGACCCATATATATAGGAACAGAAAGAGAATCACCTTGATACTAAACCAGATCGAGCCGGGGATCTTCTTGGAAATGGGAAGATCTAGGATAGGCGGCCAACCTCCTGGAGAGAGCGATGTGCATGGACCAGGTGAGTAGGGATGCAGCTCCGTGGACCGCTCGTCGGGCCTGATAGGTGGTGGTATCACACCCTTCTCAAAGAAACCGTACGTGACACTCTCGCGTCATACGGCTCCGTCCCGGAATCAGGACCTTACCTTTTCTTTGACCAACGGTCCTCAAACCAACCTGAAACGCACTCAGTCGTCCCAGGGTGCGTCGTCCCTTTATATCTCCGGTCCCGGGAGGCCCAATCGCAATTCAAGATCGACCAAAAGTCCAATCAAACGCCAAGCCCAGTGAATCCAACCTTCTTTCTTAAGACATTCCTCCAAAACAGAGGAGGGGTCGATGTGACTAATGAGAAAGGTCTGTTTGGCACCTCTGAGGTAGAATCTCACCTACGTAGATCTGTTATCGTGCTCTTTCGATATATTCAATATGGGTATTCCGTTGAGATCCGAGACCCTATGTTGACCTAAAGTCAAGGCCTGGAGTACTCCACTCTTGTCTTGATTCGCTAAAAGACTCAAAGCGCGCTTGACTAATAAGAATAAAGGGGCAAGCCAAACCCCACTCCTAACAAGTTGCTGAGTTCGGCTTTCGGGGCTACCTACTTTAGGGCTTATGTAATATATAAAGAAGAGCCCTCATTTGATTTGGCCTTTTTGTTTTTGTTTAAGGGCTGCTCGCCTTTTGAATAGAAAGGAGTGGGAGAGCGGAGGTGATTTCGTTAAACCGATGCATGAGCTGAGGCTCCCATGTCCCGCCGACCCTCTGAAAAGTCAGGTCGTAAAAGAGCTCATAGGGAGTCAGAAGCAAGCAGAGTCAAAGGCGGGTCAAACTCACATAAGCGGATGGGGATCTCTCTTTATCCGCCTTCGGGCTTTGAAAAAAGGCTTCGTACTATCACTATCCATCATATATAGATGGATTGATTGACTCGCGGCTAGGTGACTTCTCCTCTCCTTCTTGTTCCGTGATGTGCTACTTGACTTTCTTTATTCTTCCTCACCCGGTAAAACGCCATCTTTTAATATAATAAGGCAATTGCCTACGTTCGAGCGAGTCGACTCCTTACTTCACTTCTTCGCAACTAAGGAAAATCCCTTAGGGAAAGACTGATTGGGTAGTAATGGCACTCAATAGCTCTAACAGAACATTGGATTCATTTCCCTAGTCATAGAATAGACGACTAGGTTTTATTATAGGCTGGATCTAAACGCCGCGTATCCTTATTTCAATCTCTCGGCCCTCTTACCCTTTTGTTTTGAGAAAGTTTAGCTTTACTTTACATTGAGAAGCAGGATACCTGCGTATTTAATGAGGATTCAATCCAGCCACAGGGTTCCCCATGACTAACTTGTTACGAACGAAAATCTCTCTTACGAGAGACGAAGAAACTAAGCTAAACAAGAAAAATCTTATTCCCTCCCTTTAAAGTACATAGCAGTTCCTTAACTAAACGGACATTCATTCTTTACAACCAAATGAAATTCGAAAATGAAAGGTAAAAAGCTACTCTTTTGGTCCCTTCCCCCATCTTTAGGGAATAGTTGAAGCTGAAAGGGGGAAAAGTTCGACTTTTTGGCCATCACTTCCGACTACCCGAGCTAATGATAGAGGCAAGAACACCTTCCGACCAGGCCTTACTATAACCAACCTCACAGATCCAACTCAATCTTTTACACCGATGTATCGTACTCTCTCGACCAGGTCATCAAAAAGACTGCTCAATCTTTCCGAAGTGAGAGAAGGAGGGAAGGCGCGCTACAACTAAGATAACAGCCAGCTGAAGTTAGCTAGCTAGGCTAGCGCGCAATGGCTTTATCTGATTCTGATAGGGGCTCGCTTCTTCAAGCTCCGCCCAACCTATACAAGGTGCTGCTCGCTTTCTCTGAGCCACTAGTGGCTTATGTAGTGGTCGGCATTCCTACGTGCTCCTCCTTGCCCCCCTACTTAAGAATCCAAAGGCCGCCTTTGGATGTTGTCGTGACCGCTTAGGCTTGGTAGATTTTGTCAGAAAAGAAAGTAGGTTTCTGGGGTTCATTGATTAGTACACCTCCGGTGCTGGTAAGGTCGGGACCGTGGTCGTCCGTCTCCGGTTTGCCGGCCGATAAGATCTCTGAGATTGACCAGCCAGCTGGGTTGGTTTGGCTATTCTTTTCTATTGAAAAGGAGTCAGCTGTCTGCGCGAGTCACCTTCTTATAGGCTCCGCTGGACGACACGGCATTTTCGTTCAAAATACAGGCCGGCCGTACTTGTGATGGTTCCCAAGGATTCAATATGACCACTTAGGTCTACGTTGCCACGATATTGTTCTATGGAAGCGGGCGGGCTGTTTTGTTTAGAAGCTCGGCCCGGTTTTTTTGGTGTCGTAGGGGAGGGATTGACCTTTCTAACGCATATTCAGTCGTACCGGCATGGCCCCACTGATTTGTTTTCGATCAGAGCATCAAGCAGCGCAACCCGGTTCTACTTGACTAAGCCCGTGCTCCTCCAAGGAGGGAGTTTGCTTTACCCAACTCCCTTTTTGATAACAAGGCAGAAAGCCCCTACCGGACACTCATTAGTTTCGAATGAAGAGTGCCCTAGCAAGCACCTACTTCTATAAATATAAAAAAGCGAGACTTTACTAAACAAGCAAGAAAAGCCCTTTCTATCTTATTAGTCAAGCGCTAACGCGCCCCTGCAATCAAACTAAAGCGCTAACACCCTATCTATAGGCTATAGGTTGGGGCCTTTTCAATTTCAATAAGGCTCGCGTAGGAAAATCGAATATTTTGAAGTTGGTAAAGACCCGCCCCTTGTTTCAGTCAGAATGAGTCCCCGGGACCCCGGGACATTGGCTTCCGCCAACAGTGAACTATTAAGGATCGCATCCCGCGCATATTCTACATTATAGCCTGCAACTGATTCAGCTTCCGCTTCTGGGAGATCAAACGGAGCTCGATTAGTTTCTGCTAGACGAGAAATAAAGAACATAACCAATACAGGGAACAAGGGAATACCGGACCATATATGCTTTTGCGCCATGACAATATCACTCGAATTACGGGGACCTACACATATTAGTACAGTATACCGGGGTCCCCGGCCAGAACCACACGTGCAAGTTTCCCTGCATGCGGCTCATCCGTGCTTTTCGGGGCGCTGCCTGTGACTCAGCATGGGATAAGGGGGCGGAACTGCACACGAAAGTGTTCAGAGCATTGTCCGAGTGAGTAGGCAGCGCCTACCAAGCAAAGCTTTCTTGAAGAGGCTGGGCTGCTTTCGGCGCCCGCCCTTTCTTTATTTAGATGTTGAGGCAAGGCAAGCCCCACCCCAGGAAGGGCATTTAGCGAGGAGCATTGTTTTGAGGGAGGGAAAGCGTGGTTGACAAAGCACTTCGAGGAGGCGCCTGGACTGGAGTGCTTTCATCAAATGATGCATGTGGGCTGAGCCATTCCCATCCCAAGTGGTAGTCCCGCTGCGGCCTCTGACCGTCCGTCC